GAATCGTCTTAGGTCTAATTCCTATTACTTTGGCTGGCTTATTTGTAACTGCCTATTTACAATACAGACGAGGTGATCAGCTGGATCTTTGATTAAGACCTTCTTAATTTGACCTCCTCCTTTCTTGAATTCGTAGGAGGTCAAATTAAGATGACTGTTCTATTTTTTCTGTAAAATTTTTGATCTAACAAAACAAGAACAGAATCACGCTCTGTAGGATTTGAACCTACGACATTGGGTTTTGGAGACCCACGTTCTACCGAACTGAACTAAGAGCGCTTTTTTATCACAAAAAACGACTGTATCTTTTTTTTTAAACTCCACTTAATTACAATCTTGAATGCATATATTATCATATATAACATGATATAGATATAAATGAAAGATTAGGTATGCCCACTTCACTTTTACTCGATTTCAATAGATCCCTCGTTATTGCTCATAGACGAAGTAAAGTAAGAGGTAGGGATGACAGGATTTGAACCCGTGACATTTTGTACCCAAAACAAACGCGCTACCAAGCTGCGCTACATCCCTTGCAATTGGTCTACAATCAATTGGTCTACAATGTCATTGTAGAGAATCCCTGTCTTGTTTTCCACAGATTTATACGGATTTATTTCATTTTCTCTGTTGAGATACACTCGCCATTTCTTCTTTGTTTTGGTCTCATATCAGATAACATATAAAAAGAATAACCTTACTGCTCAGGCGGGCGGAAAGGGACGGGTTTTTTTCTTTTAGTTTTAAGAAAGGGAAAATTTTAGATATCAAATTGTTGTACATTTCAATTTGAATTAAGAATTCCGCGCACAAAACAAATGCAAATACTACATATACATCTGATCATATATGTATTACTATTATGTATTACAATAAACACTTGAATAAAGAAGGAGGATTAGAAATGCGAGATCTAAAAACATATCTATCTGTGGCGCCAGTAATAAGTACTCTATGGTTCGGATCCTTAGCAGGCCTATTGATAGAGATCAATCGTTTTTTCCCAGATGCGTTGACATTCCCCTTTTTTTCATTCTAGTTACTAACATGGGGGGGTGAAGAAGATTAAATAAATATCTGGAACTACTACCCCTCTTTTTTTATAATTCAAAGAAGTTAGAAAAGAGAAAGAATAAAAGTGGATTCAACCTCAGTGAAATTTTGAACTCGGGACGGAGCTTCAAGTAAATTAACTTCAATTCTCTTTCTTAATTTAATTTAATTGAGGTGGAAATCTGGTTAGGTCAACAGTATCATACAAGATGCTTAAATAAACTACTGTACTGCGATTCTAAGTATTACTTATTTTCAGTATAATTGGTTACAACACAACATTTCATAATTTGTTTCGAGTGAGCAACTTTTCTTTTTTTGTTCCTGTCTTCCGCGCTTCAAATCGGAAAATAAAAGAGTTGAGTGAATAAAAAACCAAAAGGAGGTTCATGGCCAAGGGTAAAGATGTCCGAGTACGGGTTATTTTGGAATGTACCAGTTGTGTTCGAAACAATGTTAATAAGAAATCAACAGGCATTTCCAGATATATTACTCAAAAGAATCGACACAATACGTCTAGTCGATTAGAATTGAAAAAATTCTGTCCCTACTGTCATAGACATACAATTCACAGGGAGATAAAGAAATAAATGGCATCGATGACTTGCTTGTCACTTTATACAAGGAAGATGAAAAATGACATATTAACATAATAGATATTTTTATATTTCAATTATATACTATTAATATAGTATTATATTATTATTATATTATTAGAATGTTATTATAATTATTTATATTATTATAATTATTATATATTTATAATTTATATTATATATTTAAATATATTTAATTTTATATTTAATTTATATATATATTTATATATTTCATATATATATATTGAAATATAAACAAGCAAAATTTCTTAATTCTTAATTCTAAATCATTATCATTTTTGATCCGATCAAACGAAAGAAGATTTTCAAAATAAGGAATAAACAAACCATGGATAAATCCAAGCGAATTTTTCTTAAGTCCAAGCGATCTTTTCGTCGGCGTTTGCCCCCGATTGGATCGGGGGATCATATTGATTATAGAAACATGAGTTTAATTAGTCGATTTATTAGTGAACAAGGAAAAATATTATCGAGACGGGTGAATAGATTAACTTTAAAACAACAACGATTAATTACTATTGCTATAAAACAAGCTCGTATTTTATCTCCATTACCTTTTCTTACTAATGAAAAAAAATTTGAAAAAAAGAGAGTTGGTCGTTAAAACGAAAACGACAAGTCTTAGAATCCAAAAAAACTAGGCTTACGTTTCAATTGAATAAAAAGTCCAATCCGAACTCAAACTGATGTTTTGTTCGAAAAATCCCAAAATATGGATTTTGGTGGCGTAAGACAAAAGCGAATTAGGGAAGTTGGGGAAGAAGAATCAATCTTTTTTTTTATTAAATGTTTTTTTGCTTCGTTTGACTACTTGATTATATTATCATCAATCGTATTTTAATTTCTATTCTACCTTCCCGGAATTCATTCTCTAAGGCCAAGGAATTCCATGTAAAACAGTAAAACATTTCGATGGATTCCTCCTAATCGCCTTATTTTATGTTTATGATGTCATTGGAAATCATATAAAGACAATTTCTATTTAATATAGCAAGTTGCGCAAGTATTTTACGATTAAGAAGCAACTTTCTCTTGTACAGATTGTTTATTAATCTATTATAACTAAAAGATATTGTATTCTCGCGAATTACGGCATTTATACGAATGACCCACAAACGACGCACATTCCTTTTTTGCTTATCTCTATCCCGATGGGACGAAACCAAAGCTCTGATTTTTTGTTGAATAATATTTCGAGTAAGTCTTGAATGAGCCCCGCGAAAGCTTGATGCGAATAAACGGATTTTTATTCTACGCTTTCGAGCTATATATCCTCGTTTAATTCTGGTCATTGAATACCCGAAACGTTGATGACTAACTGATTGATTTCCTTTCTTTCAGTTATTCTTTTCCCCTTTTCTATAATAACAAAACGGATTTTTCCAATGTATAAAATAATAATTCCAATGGTTTTTGCTACTCTAACCTTCCCAACCACGATTTTTTCTCTAGGTATTTCACCTCGAAATAATAAATTGTATTGATACTCGGTATCAAACAAAAACATAGTAAATAAAAATGAGTAGTAAGATAAAGAAATAGTGGGTTTCATCGTTTTTATGGTTAGTTCTTAAACGGCGAGGTCTTTTCTATACACCGGAGCCCCGTCTTTCATTTAATCAATGCTATTGTTAACTTGTACAGTTGACACTTTTTGGCTCTACCCGTTATTATCCAGTAATAGGTCTCTCACACCAAGATCTAGCTATACAGTAACGGTATTTAATTATGCGGATTGGCTGATTAGCTGACCCTTTTAGTCCGTCCGTTCTTACAAGAGTGGTGCCAGAACTTTTTTTGCTTTTTAATTTTAATATGATTATCCCCGCTTAACGGATAACAACAATTTACTGCCAATGGGGAATTTTTTCTCGTTTTGAAATCGAGAATTGAGGTGATTGAATTTGCACCAAGGGAAACCATAAATTTGATACACAATAGAAGGATAGAATTCTTTTTTTACTTTTTTTTTAGATAAGGAAGGTTTTTTTTTTCATTTTATCCTATTCATCGGTACTGATCATGGGTAGTCGAAAGTTGTTTCCTTTCGTTTGTCCCAACTCCCAATCTGAACGAGTCGCACATACACCCTAGTACACGTTCCTCGGCGTTGAGGACATCCCCCAAGAGCGGGGGATTTTGTAACATTTCTGATTGGCTGTCTTGTGTTTCTAATAAGTTGTTTAATAGTTGGCATGGTAAATCGTATGCATAATGGGTTGGTTTAGATCGATCCTAACCAGATGATTATAAATGCTTTCTATATCTATTAAATTGATAAATATTCTATTACTTATTCTCTTAATTTGAATTAAGAGAATAAGTAATAGAATTACGAATATTAAATACCCCTAAGAAAAAAATCTCAAATCATGATTTGCGTGAAATTTCTGCTACTTTAATTATGATTATGCAACTGCTACAAGATCAACAATTCCATGAGCTTGGGCTTCTGTTGCTGACATAAAAGTATCCCTTTCCATGTCTTCGGATACAATCCATAAGGGTTTACCTGTTCTTTGTGCATAAACCTTTGTGAGGATTTCGCGCAGTTTCAGTAGTTCTTCCGCTTCCAGGACAAATTCTGCTACCTGTCCCTCAGAATAAGCAGCACTAGGTTGATGGATCATTACCCTGATGATATAAGATAATCAAAGGCTACTCTATCTTGCACGATAAGATAAATGACGGGATAAAGAATAATTAACAAAAAAAGATAGAATTAAACAACCGTACAGGCATTGTTTGGGCATTGCATACGGCTCCACAAGAAACTTAACTTTTTTAGTTGATCGAAGGAAAGTATAGAGCCTATCAGGCCTAGATCGGTAAATGATCCAATAACCACCCTTCTCTTGAGACTTGAGAGGAAGTTAGTTAATAAAAAACAAATACTATGGTGGCTCCGTTGCTTTATTTCATCGATGATTTAGCAATCCCAAAGTTTCTTTTTTTTTAATAAAAAAATAATATAATCTTATTTTTTGTTCGTACTTTTTCATAACATTAAGAACCTTTATGGTGTGAAAACAAAAAAGTTTGCAACGCTGAAATAAGGCTCCGACAGATTAAGATAAAATCGGAAATACCCTTAATATCTCATACTACTCTTTCGATAAATAATCTAATGTTAAAAAAAAACAATAAACGAATATCTTATATCGAATTCAAAATGCCATGCTATTATTACTTAATATATATTCATATTTTTTATGGCGAAGGCATAGTTTTGTTCTTTCAAATAAAAAACCCAATGGCGCCGAGCGTGAGGGAATGCTATACGTTTGGTGATTTTTCCTCCGACCAGGATAATAGATCCCATCGAAGCGGCTAATCCCATGCATACTGTTTGTATATCCGGTCGCACATATTGCATAGTATCATAAATAGCCATTCCGGGTATTACCCATCCGCCAGGAGAGTTTATAAACAAATATAAATCTTTGGTCTCGCTTTCTGCACTAAGATATAGCATAAGAGCGATAAGTTGATTTGAGATTGCGCTATCAACCATTTGGCCTAAAAAAAGTAATCTTTCTCGATAAAGTCGGTTGATTAGGATCAGATTCTATCCCTTAGGAACCGTACATGCATATTTTGATGCATACGGTTCAATAAAAATTTAGAAAAAAAAAGATCAATGTGTAGATTCCAGCCCTCCTTTTTGTGATAGTAAGTCCTTTCTAACTTCTCTTCTAACGAAAGGGTCCTTTCTTTCATTGTTTAAGAAAGATGAGTTTTGATCCGTTTATCTATAAAATCTAAAAAAGAATTCATTAAACTTATCAAACTAACTTCTCATTGATGTATTCTTTCATCGGGATCCAATTTAATTAAAATCACGATGGCATTTTCTTGTTCCTGAATGGGCTTCTTAAATTCTCTTAGGTTTTGTGCTCTACTCCGAGTAAGGATCCGCCCCATTTTTATTTGCACATATAGGGCAAATTGCACCAATACCGCGTCTTTTTGCTCCAATTTTTTTTTCAATTCCTTTCACGTCTTCCGTCAAATAGTTGACGCATTCGTCATATTATTTGATTGATTATGATTAGCAGTTTTAAATTGCCTGCTCTTTATTTTCAAATTTGAAAATAGAATATGCTACTAGAATATGCTACTAGAATATGCTATAACTAGAATATGCTATAACTATAAGTAGTAATCATGGATATCGTACTAATTGGGTTTTTCTCAACGGAGCCTAGCATACTTCATTTTATTGGTCCAAACAAAACAAGCCAACCATAAATTATTCTAATAAATTATTCTAATTGATAAGATACCTCCAAAGCATAGATCTTTTTGCGTTTCATTATACTTCACGCTCCAAATTTTTGATGATTTAATCAATTTTTCTTGGGCGAAACAGAGGTTAATCCCGATCAGGGGAGGAAAACGGGGAAATCCCATATGGCCCAATATATCTGACAAGTCGCACTATATGTCAATCCAATTTTTATGGCCCCTCCCGGGAAGTTGAAAACGGACTTTTGGAACACCAATAGGCATGAAATGTAAAGACAAAAAGATTAAATACTTTATTTCACTTTGATGTGAAAGCGTAACAATGAATTTATTGTCTTAAGAATATTAATATTATATTAGCTTAAATTAGCTTAAAGATATTTAGTCTTACTTAATATTTAATATAATATATATTAATATATTAATTAAATTATAATTATATAGTTAATTACTATATAGTTATAGTTAATTATATTATAATAATTAATATTATTACAATTCTATTAATATTACAATGTATATAATATTTATATTTTTATTTATATTCCTATTTATTATTCTTCATATTTATTTAATTCATATTCATTTTTTCATTTTTATTTAGTTAATATTTTGATTAATTTTTATTCACGGATTTGCTAAGTTCATAAATAACTAAAAAATAAATATAAATACAAGGAAGACAAAATGAATAAAACCAAACAAAATCTTACGAGCAAGCGCCTTGCATTATGAAAAAATCTCCACGCATTCGCTCTTATAAAATGGGGTTAACCCCCCATTGCGTATTGGTACTTATCGAGTATAGAATAGATCTGCTTCTCTTTGTTCTTACAAACAGAATTGTGACATTATGACTAAAATATTATAAAGAATAGAAAAAATATTACTCCTTTCTACAAGATAATCCACCGAAAAGGGAGGGGCCATAACATTGTTTTTTCCAGTGCAATAAAGTTACACAGTGTCTATTTTTTGTTGATAAAGGGGTATTTTCATGGGTTTGCCTTGGTATCGTGTTCATACCGTCGTATTGAATGATCCCGGTCGTTTGCTGGCTGTACATATAATGCATACAGCTTTGGTTGCCGGTTGGGCCGGTTCGATGGCTCTATATGAATTAGCAGTTTTTGATCCCTCTGATCCCGTTCTTGATCCAATGTGGAGACAAGGCATGTTCGTTATACCCTTCATGACTCGTTTAGGAATAACCAATTCGTGGGGTGGTTGGAGTATCACGGGAGGAACTATAACTAATCCCGGTATTTGGAGTTATGAAGGTGTGGCTGGGGCGCATATTGTGTTTTCTGGCTTATGCTTCTTGGCGGCTATCTGGCATTGGGTGTATTGGGATCTAGAAATATTTTGTGATGAACGTACAGGAAAACCTTCTTTGGATTTGCCTAAGATTTTTGGAATTCATTTATTTCTCTCAGGGCTGGCTTGTTTTGGGTTTGGTGCTTTTCATGTAACTGGATTGTATGGTCCTGGAATATGGGTGTCGGATCCTTATGGCCTAACCGGAAAGGTACAAGCTGTAAATCCAGCGTGGGGTGTCGAGGGTTTTGATCCTTTTGTTCCGGGAGGAATAGCTTCTCATCATATTGCAGCGGGGACATTGGGCATATTGGCAGGCCTATTTCATCTTAGTGTTCGTCCGCCCCAACGTCTATACAAAGGATTACGTATGGGAAATATTGAAACTGTGCTTTCCAGTAGTATCGCGGCTGTCTTTTTTGCAGCTTTTGTTGTTGCTGGAACTATGTGGTATGGTTCAGCAACTACCCCGATTGAGTTATTTGGTCCCACTCGTTATCAATGGGATCAAGGATACTTCCAGCAAGAAATCTATCGAAGAGTTGGTGCTGGGTTAGCCGAAACTCAAAGTTTATCCGAAGCTTGGTCTAAAATTCCTGAAAAATTAGCTTTTTATGATTACATCGGTAATAACCCGGCAAAGGGTGGATTGTTCAGAGCAGGATCAATGGATAACGGAGATGGAATTGCTGTTGGGTGGTTAGGACATCCTATTTTTAGAGATAAAGAAGGACATGAACTTTTTGTACGTCGCATGCCCACTTTTTTTGAAACATTTCCGGTTGTTTTGGTAGACGGAGACGGAATTGTTAGAGCCGATGTTCCTTTTCGAAGGGCAGAATCCAAATATAGTGTCGAACAGGTGGGTGTAACGGTTGAGTTCTATGGGGGCGAACTAAATGGAGTCAGTTATAGCGATCCTGCTACTGTGAAAAAGTATGCTAGACGCGCTCAATTGGGTGAAATTTTTGAATTAGATCGTGCGACTTTGAAATCCGATGGTGTTTTTCGTAGCAGTCCAAGGGGTTGGTTTACTTTTGGCCATGCTTCATTTGCTTTGCTCTTTTTCTTCGGGCACATTTGGCATGGTGCTCGAACCTTGTTCAGAGATGTTTTTGCTGGTATTGATCCAGATTTAGATGCTCAAGTTGAATTTGGAGCATTCCAAAAACTTGGGGATCCAACTACAAGAAGACAGGTAGTCTGATACCATATTGATCTCTTACTTTTTGCCTCTATTTGATTTTTGTAATTTGAAATAGGATACTGAAGATTTCTTGATTTGAATCGCTGCTTTTTCTTTGACTCTTGCTCTTTGTTTTATTTGTATCCGGGAGACGCTCCTAAATAAACAGATATGGAAGCTATAATTGTAAACCACGATCGAATCTATGGAAGCTTTGGTTTATACATTTCTCTTAGTCTCGACTCTAGGAATAATTTTTTTCGCTATCTTTTTTCGAGAACCGCCTAAAGTTCCAACTAAAAAGTAAAAAGATGAAATGATTCTTTATTATCTTAATTGAAGTAAAGGGCCACCCGATATTGGGTGGCCCTTTACTTCAATTAGTCCCCGTGTTCCTCGAATGGATCTCTTAATTGTTGAGAGGGTTGCCCAAAAGCAGTATATAAGGCATACCCAGTAAAACTTACAAGTAAACCAGATATAGAGATGGCGACTAGGGTTGCTGTTTCCATTATTATATAATGTCATGATCCCAGTGGATCTATGATAAGATCATTTATTTAGAACGGAATGGTATACAAAGTCAACAGATCTCAATTAATACAAAATAGGATTTATGGGTACACAAAGCGTTGATGGTAGTTCTAAATCTGTTCCAAGACGAACTAATGTAGGGGGTTTATTGAAACCATTGAATTCGGAATATGGTAAAGTAGCTCCCGGGTGGGGAACTACTCCTTTAATGGGTGTCGCAATGGCTCTATTTGCGATATTCCTATCTATTATTTTGGAGATTTATAATTCTTCCGTTTTATTGGATGGAATCTCAATGAATTAGATTCACAAGAACTACTAAATCTTAGCTTTGCAATACAAAGTGAAGCGTTTGTGTCTCGGATTTTTTTAGTCTAGTCTATATTTGGTAGTTCGATCGTGGAATTTCTTTTTTTCTGTATTTCTGGAATATGAGTGTGCGACTTGTTATAATGGATCCTATTGATAGTACAGAGAACGGGTCTGTCATCTTGATAGAGATGGTTTTTTAGTCCGTCAGATATTTATTATAGTATCTTATCTGGAGCACGGAAGGTATGAAATAGATTATGAAGTATTCGAACTATGATTCAGACTTAATATTCAATCCCGCGACCGGACTTCAAAAAATTTCAAAGAGTTATAAGGTATAAATTGAAAGATTTTTCGTCTTTAAAATTTCTTTGTTTATGTTTATTTTGATCAAGGGAGAAACCTTTCTTTGGATTTATAGTCATTATATTTATTCATTGACATTGATAAGTGATGATACAACGGTTCTTAACTCAGGGAATCTTTGCTTTGTACTTAAATTGAGTTTAAAATGAAAGTTTTATTGAATCATCGTGGTTCTAAGATGAATCTGAGGTTTCTAATCGATTTATAGGATCTTAACAATAAAATTCCTATCAATCAATAATTAAAGAAGATAACAGTAAGGCTGCATTACATATTATATTCCATACAAATAAAAAATACTCAAAAAATAGGTAAATAGAAGATTCAAGAGGCCTCTAATGATCAATATCAAGAGATGAATGAG